GTTAATGTAGCTTAAACTTAAAGCAAGGCACTGAAAATGCCTAGATGAGTGTTCTAGCTCCATAAACACACAGGTTTGGTCCCAGCCTTCCTATTAGCTCCCAATAAACTTACACATGCAAGCATCCACATCCCGGTGAGAATACCCTCCAAGTCATACAGGACCAAAAGGAGTGGGCATCAAGCACACACTCGTAGCTCATGACGCCTTGCTTAACCACACCCCCACGGGAGACAGCAGTGACAAAAATTAAGCCATAAACGAAAGTTTGACTAAGTTATATTGATTAAGGGTTGGTAAATTTCGTGCCAGCCACCGCGGCCATACGATTAACCCAAGCTAACAGGAGCACGGTGTAAAACGTGTTTAAGCACCACATCAAATAGAGTTAAAATTTAATTAAACTGTAAAAAGCCATAATTATAATAAAAATAAATAACGAAAGTAACCCTACAACAGCTGACACACTATAGCTAAGACCCAAACTGGGATTAGATACCCCACTATGCTTAGCCCTAAACATAAATGATTAATGAACAAAATCATTCACCAGAGTACTACCGGCAACAGCCTAAAACTCAAAGGACTTGGCGGTGCTTTATACCCCTCTAGAGGAGCCTGTTCTATAATCGATAAACCCCGATAGACCTCACCAATCCTTGCTAATACAGTCTATATACCGCCATCTTCAGCAAACCCTTAAAAGGAATAAAAGTAAGCACAATCACAGCACATAAAAACGTTAGGTCAAGGTGTAACCTATGGAATGGGAAGAAATGGGCTACATTTTCTAATCCAAGAAAAACCTAATACGAAAGTTATTATGAAATTAATAACCAAAGGAGGATTTAGTAGTAAACCAAGAATAGAGCGCTTGGTTGAATTAGGCCATGAAGCACGCACACACCGCCCGTCACCCTCCTCAAGTAACCATGGCACACTCAAAACTATTACACACGCCAAATATATGAGAGGAGATAAGTCGTAACAAGGTAAGCATACTGGAAAGTGTGCTTGGATAAACCAAGGTATAGCTTAAATAAAGCACCTAGTTTACACCTAGAAGATTTCACACACCACGAATATCTTGAACTATATCTAGCCCAAACACCCCCCCCCCCCAAAAAAATCAAAACATAGTAAAACAAAACATTTATCCCACTTTAAAGTATAGGAGATAGAAATTCTAAACATGGCGCTATAGAGAAAGTACCGCAAGGGAATGATGAAAGAAAAAAATTAAAGTAATAAAAAGCAAAGATTACCCCTTGTACCTTTTGCATAATGGGCTAGCCAGTAAAAACTTAACAAAACGAATTTCAGCTAAGTGACCCGAAACCAGACGAGCTACCTATAAACAGTTTACTAAGAACTAACTCATCTATGTGGCAAAATAGTGAGAAGATTTATAGGTAGAGGTGACACGCCTAACGAGCCTGGTGATAGCTGGTTGTCCAGAAAATGAATCTTAGTTCAGCTTTAAAAATGCCAAAAATCCAAACAAATTCCATTGCATTTTTAAAAGTTAGTCTAAAAGGGTACAGCCTTTTAGAAACGGATACAACCTTAACTAGAGAGTAAGATCTAATAACACCATAGTAGGCCTAAAAGCAGCCATCAATTAAGAAAGCGTTAAAGCTCAACAACCACTATTATAAAAATTCTAATAAAAAATAACTAACTCCTAGCTCCAATACTGGACTATTCTATTAAAAAATAGAAGCAATAATGCTAGCATGAGTAACAAGAAATATTTTCTCCTCGCATAAGTTTAAGTCAGTACCTGATAATACCCTGACCATTAACAGTTAATAAAAAAAAACTAACAATAAATAACTTATTAATTGTACTGTTAATCCAACACAGGAATGCACTTAGGAAAGATTAAAAGAAGTAAAAGGAACTCGGCAAACACAAACCCCGCCTGTTTACCAAAAACATCACCTCCAGCATTCTCAGTATTGGAGGCACTGCCTGCCCAGTGACAATCGTTAAACGGCCGCGGTATCCTGACCGTGCAAAGGTAGCATAATCATTTGTTCCCTAAATAGGGACTTGTATGAATGGCCACACGAGGGTTTTACTGTCTCTTACTTCCAATCAGTGAAATTGACCTTCCCGTGAAGAGACGGGGATAGACAAATAAGACGAGAAGACCCTATGGAGCTTTAACTAACCAGCCCAAAGAAAACAAACTCAACCACCAAGGGACAACAAAATTCTTTATGGGCTAGCAGTTTCGGTTGGGGTGACCTCGGAGAATAAGAAATCCTCCGAGCGATTTTAAAGATCAGACCTACAAGTCGAATCAAATCATCGCTTATTGATCCAAAAATTTGATCAACGGAACAAGTTACCCTAGGGATAACAGCGCAATCCTATTCAAGAGTCCATATCGACAATAGGGTTTACGACCTCGATGTTGGATCAGGACACCCCGATGGTGCAGCCGCTATCAAAGGTTCGTTTGTTCAACGATTAAAGTCCTACGTGATCTGAGTTCAGACCGGAGTAATCCAGGTCGGTTTCTATCTATTATGTATTTCTCCCAGTACGAAAGGACAAGAGAAATAAGGCCAACTTCAAACAAGCGCCTTAAACTAATTAATGATATCATCTTAAATAGCCTTACAAACAAATCTTGCCCTAGACAAGGGCTTAGTTAAGGTGGCAGAGCCCGGTAATTGCGTAAAACTTAAACCTTTATACTCAGAGATTCAAATCCTCTCCTTAACAAAATGTTTATAGTTAATATCTTAATACTAATCATCCCTATTCTCTTAGCCGTAGCATTTCTCACACTAGTTGAGCGAAAAGTCCTAGGCTACATACAATTTCGAAAAGGTCCAAACGTTGTAGGCCCATATGGCCTACTCCAACCCATTGCCGATGCTATCAAACTCTTTATTAAAGAACCCCTACGACCTGCCACATCCTCAATCTCAATATTTATCTTAGCACCTATCCTAGCTCTAAGTCTAGCCCTAACCATATGAATCCCCCTACCCATACCCCACCCCCTCATCAATATAAACCTAGGAGTCCTATTCATACTAGCTATATCAAGCTTAGCCGTATATTCAATCCTTTGATCAGGCTGGGCCTCCAACTCAAAATACGCACTCATCGGAGCCTTACGAGCAGTAGCACAAACAATCTCATATGAAGTAACACTAGCAATTATTCTACTATCAGTACTCCTAATAAATGGATCCTTTACCCTATCTACACTAATCATTACACAAGAGCAAGTATGACTAATTTTCCCAGCATGACCTTTAGCAATAATATGATTCATCTCAACATTAGCAGAAACAAATCGAGCACCATTTGACCTTACCGAAGGGGAGTCAGAACTAGTTTCAGGCTTTAACGTAGAATACGCAGCAGGACCCTTCGCCCTATTCTTTATAGCAGAGTATGCAAACATCATCATAATAAACATTTTCACAACAACCCTATTTCTAGGCGCATTCCACAACCCATATATGCCAGAACTATACACAGTTAACTTCACCATCAAAACACTACTACTCACAATTTCTTTTCTGTGAATTCGAGCATCCTACCCCCGATTCCGCTACGACCAACTAATGCACCTACTATGAAAAAGCTTCCTACCCCTAACACTAGCCCTATGTATGTGACATGTATCCCTACCCATCCTCCTATCAAGCATCCCCCCACAAACATAAGAAATATGTCTGACAAAAGAGTTACTTTGATAGAGTAAATAATAGAGGTTTAAAATCCTCTTATTTCTAGAACTATAGGAATTGAACCTACTCTTAAGAACCCAAAATTCTTCGTGCTCCCAATTACACCAAATTCTAACAGTAAGGTCAGCTAATTAAGCTATCGGGCCCATACCCCGAAAATGTTGGTTTATATCCTTCCCGTACTAATAAACCCAATTATCTATATTATTATCTTAATAACTGTTATACTTGGCACCATTATCGTTATAATCAGCTCCCACTGACTACTCATCTGAATTGGGTTTGAAATAAATATACTCGCCATCATCCCCATCATAATAGAAAAACACAACCCACGAGCCACAGAGGCATCAACCAAATATTTCCTAACCCAATCAACAGCTTCAATATTACTAATAATAGCTGTTATCATCAACCTGATATTTTCAGGTCAATGAACTGTAATAAAACTATTTAACCCAGTGGCCTCCATACTAATAACAATAGCCCTCGCCATAAAACTAGGAATAGCCCCATTCCACTTCTGAGTACCAGAAGTAACACAAGGTATCCCCCTATCCTCCGGTCTAATTCTGCTCACATGACAAAAACTAGCACCCATATCCGTACTCTACCAAATCTCCCCATCCATTAACCCAAACCTAATTTTAACTTTATCAATTCTATCTATCATAATTGGAGGCTGAGGGGGGCTAAACCAAACCCAACTACGAAAAATTATAGCCTACTCATCAATCGCCCACATAGGCTGAATAACAGCAGTCCTGCTATATAATCCAACTATAACACTACTAAACCTAATTATTTATATTATCATAACCACTACCATATTTACACTATTTATAGCTAACTCAACCACAACCACCCTGTCACTATCACACACATGAAACAAAACCCCCATTATAACAGCCCTAGTTCTCATTACCCTTCTATCAATAGGAGGACTCCCCCCACTATCAGGATTTATACCAAAATGAATGATCATTCAAGAAATGACAAAAAATGACAGCATTATCCTACCCACCCTAATAGCAATCACAGCACTACTAAACCTATACTTCTATATACGACTCACATACTCCACCGCACTTACAATATTTCCCTCTACAAATAACATAAAAATAAAATGACAATTCTCCTCCACAAAGCGAATAACTCTCCTACCAACAATAACAGTACTGTCTACCATACTACTGCCACTCACACCGATCCTATCAATTCTAGAATAGGAATTTAGGTTAAACAGACCAAGAGCCTTCAAAGCTCTAAGCAAGTACAATATACTTAATTCCTGATAAGGACTGCAAGACTATATCTTACATCAATTGAATGCAAATCAAACACTTTAATTAAGCTAAATCCTCACTAGATTGGTGGGTTCCACCCCCACGAAATTTTAGTTAACAGCTAAATACCCTAAACAACTGGCTTCAATCTACTTCTCCCGCCGCCAGGAAAAAAAGGCGGGAGAAGCCCCGGCAGAATTGAAGCTGCTTCTTTGAATTTGCAATTCAATATGTTAACACACCACAGAGCCTGGTAAAAAGAGGAATTAAACCCCTGTCTTTAGATTTACAGTCTAATGCTTCACTCAGCCATTTTACCTATGTTCATTAACCGCTGACTATTCTCAACTAATCATAAAGATATTGGTACTTTATACCTCCTGTTTGGCGCCTGAGCCGGAATAGTAGGTACCGCCCTGAGCTTACTAATCCGTGCTGAGTTAGGTCAACCCGGAACCCTACTGGGAGATGATCAAATCTACAACGTCATTGTAACCGCACACGCATTTGTAATAATTTTCTTTATAGTAATGCCAATTATAATTGGAGGATTTGGTAACTGACTAGTTCCTCTAATAATTGGGGCCCCTGACATAGCATTTCCCCGAATGAATAATATAAGCTTTTGACTCCTCCCTCCCTCCTTCCTTCTTCTTCTAGCATCTTCTATAGTTGAAGCCGGAGCAGGAACAGGCTGAACTGTATACCCCCCTCTAGCAGGTAACTTAGCCCACGCAGGGGCTTCAGTTGACCTAACTATTTTTTCCCTTCACTTAGCAGGTGTCTCCTCAATCCTAGGGGCAATCAATTTTATCACAACAATTATCAACATGAAACCCCCAGCAATATCACAGTACCAAACTCCCCTATTCGTGTGATCTGTACTGGTCACAGCCGTACTTCTACTCCTCTCACTCCCTGTACTAGCAGCTGGCATCACCATATTATTAACAGACCGAAATCTAAACACAACTTTCTTCGACCCAGCAGGAGGAGGGGACCCAATCCTGTACCAACACCTATTCTGATTCTTTGGACATCCGGAAGTATATATTCTTATCCTACCTGGGTTTGGAATAATTTCTCACATCGTAACTTACTACTCAGGAAAAAAAGAACCATTTGGGTATATAGGAATGGTATGAGCCATAATGTCAATTGGATTCCTAGGATTTATTGTATGAGCCCATCACATGTTTACAGTCGGAATGGATGTTGACACACGAGCCTACTTCACATCAGCTACAATAATTATTGCTATTCCAACGGGAGTGAAAGTGTTTAGCTGACTAGCCACACTCCACGGAGGTAACATCAAATGATCTCCTGCTTTAATATGAGCCCTAGGATTTATTTTCCTCTTCACAGTTGGAGGCCTAACTGGAATTGTACTAGCAAACTCTTCCCTCGACATTGTTCTTCACGATACATACTATGTAGTCGCACACTTCCACTATGTTCTGTCAATAGGAGCTGTATTCGCTATTATAGGAGGATTCGTTCACTGATTCCCACTATTCTCAGGCTACACCCTCAACGAGACATGAGCTAAAATTCACTTTGCAATTATATTTGTAGGTGTAAACATAACCTTCTTCCCACAACACTTCCTAGGACTATCTGGCATACCACGACGATACTCCGACTATCCAGACGCATACACAATATGAAATACCATTTCATCTATAGGCTCATTTATTTCACTAACAGCAGTAATACTAATAATCTTCATCATCTGAGAAGCATTTGCATCCAAACGAGAAGTCCTAACTGTTGACCTAACCACAACAAACCTAGAGTGACTAAATGGATGTCCCCCACCATACCACACATTTGAAGAACCTACATATATTAACTTAAAATAAGAAAGGAAGGAATCGAACCCCCTGTTATTGGTTTCAAGCCAACACCATAACCATCATGTCTCTCTCAATCAATGAGATGTTAGTAAAACATTACATGATCTTGTCAAGATTAAATTACAGGTGAAAATCCCGTACATCTCGTATGGCATATCCCATACAACTAGGATTTCAAGACGCAACTTCACCTATCATAGAAGAATTGCTACATTTTCATGACCATACACTTATAATCGTATTTTTAATTAGCTCACTAGTACTTTATATTATTTCACTAATACTAACAACAAAACTAACCCACACTAGCACAATAGATGCACAAGAAGTGGAGACAATCTGAACTATCCTTCCAGCTATTATCCTAATTCTAATCGCCCTCCCATCTTTACGAATTCTATACATAATGGATGAGATTAACAACCCATCACTCACAGTAAAAACTATAGGGCATCAATGATACTGAAGCTATGAATATACAGACTACGAAGACCTAAGCTTTGACTCCTACATAATCCCAACATCAGAACTAAAACCAGGCGAATTACGACTACTAGAAGTAGATAACCGAGTTGTACTACCAATAGAAACAACAATTCGAATACTAATCTCCTCCGAGGACGTACTTCATTCATGAGCCGTACCCTCCCTGGGGCTAAAAACAGACGCAATTCCAGGCCGTCTAAACCAAACAACCCTCATGTCAACCCGACCGGGCTTATATTATGGCCAATGTTCAGAGATCTGCGGATCAAATCACAGCTTTATGCCAATTGTCCTTGAGCTAGTCCCCTTAAAATACTTTGAAAAATGATCTGCATCAATACTATAAAATCATCAAGAAGCTATAATAGCATTAACCTTTTAAGTTAAAGACTGAGAGCAATAAACTCTCCTTGGTGGTATGCCACAACTAGATACGTCAACATGACTTACTATAATCCTATCAATATTCCTAGTCCTTTTCATTATCTTTCAACTAAAAATCTCAAAACACAACTTTCACTACAGCCCAAAACCAACATCAACAAAAGCATCTAAACAAAACACCCCCTGAGAAACAAAATGAACGAAAATCTATTTGCCTCTTTCATTACCCCTATAGTATTAGGCCTCCCCCTTGTCACTCTGATTGTCCTATTTCCTAGCTTACTGTTCCCAACATCAAACCGACTAGTAAGCAATCGCCTCATCTCCCTCCAACAATGGGCACTTCAACTCGTAACAAAACAAATAATAAATATTCATAACCCTAAAGGACAAACATGAGCATTAATATTAATATCTCTAATTCTATTCATTGGATCAACAAACCTACTAGGTCTATTACCCCACTCATTTACACCAACTACACAGCTATCAATAAATTTAGGCATGGCCATCCCTTTATGAGCAGGAGCTGTAATCACAGGCTTTCGTAATAAAACCAAAACGTCACTTGCTCACTTTTTACCACAAGGAACACCTACCCCACTAATTCCAATATTAGTAATTATTGAAACTATCAGTCTCTTTATTCAACCAATAGCCCTCGCCGTACGACTAACAGCCAACATTACGGCAGGACATCTATTAATTCACCTAATCGGAGGAGCCACACTCGCACTAATAAGCATTAGCACCACGATAGCCCTCATTACATTTATTATCCTAGTCCTACTAACAATTCTCGAATTCGCAGTGGCTATAATCCAAGCCTACGTATTCACTCTATTAGTTAGCTTATACTTGCACGACAACACATAATGACACACCAAACCCATGCTTATCACATAGTCAATCCAAGCCCTTGACCCCTCACAGGAGCACTATCTGCCCTTTTAATAACATCAGGCCTAACCATATGATTTCACTTCCACTCAACAACCTTACTAATACTAGGCCTGACAACGAACATCCTCACAATATACCAGTGATGACGAGATATTATTCGAGAAAGTACCTTCCAAGGACATCACACCCCAACCGTCCAAAAAGGCCTCCGCTATGGAATAATCCTATTCATTATTTCTGAAGTCCTGTTTTTTACAGGATTTTTCTGAGCATTCTATCACTCAAGCCTTGCTCCTACACCTGAACTAGGCGGCTGCTGACCTCCAACAGGTATCCACCCACTTAATCCCCTAGAAGTTCCATTACTTAATACCTCCGTCCTTTTAGCTTCAGGAGTTTCCATTACCTGAGCCCATCATAGTCTCATAGAAGGTAATCGTAACCACATACTACAAGCCCTATTTATCACCATTACACTAGGCGTATATTTTACACTACTACAAGCTTCAGAATATTATGAAGCACCCTTCACTATTTCGGATGGAGTATATGGCTCGACTTTTTTCGTAGCTACAGGCTTCCACGGCCTCCATGTTATCATTGGATCCACATTCCTAATTGTCTGTTTCTTTCGCCAACTAAAATTTCACTTTACCTCCAATCACCATTTTGGCTTTGAAGCAGCTGCCTGATATTGACACTTTGTAGACGTAGTATGACTCTTCCTTTATGTTTCTATCTACTGATGAGGCTCATATTCTTTTAGTATTAATCAGTACAACTGACTTCCAATCAGTTAGTTTCGGTTTAACCCGAAAAAGAATAATAAACCTAATACTAGCCCTTTTAACCAACTTCACACTAGCTTCCCTACTTGTTACTATCGCATTCTGACTCCCCCAATTAAACGCCTATTCAGAAAAAACAAGCCCGTACGAATGCGGATTTGACCCTATAGGATCTGCCCGCCTCCCTTTCTCGATAAAATTTTTTCTGGTAGCCATTACATTTCTTCTATTTGATCTAGAAATCGCACTACTCCTGCCCCTACCATGAGCCTCACAAACCACTAACCTAAACACAATACTCACTATAGCTCTCCTCCTAATTTTCTTACTAGCCGCTAGCCTAGCCTATGAATGAACTCAAAAAGGATTAGAATGGACTGAATATGGTATTTAGTTTAAAATAAAATAAATGATTTCGACTCATTAGATTATGATTAAATTCATAATTACCAAATGTCTCTTGTATATATAAATATTATAATAGCATTCACAGTATCTCTCGTAGGATTATTAATATATCGATCTCACCTAATATCATCCCTCCTATGCCTAGAAGGGATAATATTATCCCTATTCATCATAGCCACCCTAATAATCCTAAATTCACACTTCACCCTGGCTAGCATAATACCCATCATCCTGCTAGTCTTTGCAGCCTGTGAAGCAGCACTAGGCCTATCCTTACTAGTAATAGTATCAAATACATACGGTACCGACTACGTACAAAACCTCAACCTACTACAATGCTAAAATATATTATCCCCACAATTATACTTATACCCCTTACATGACTATCAAAAAGCAACATAATCTGAGTTAACTCCACAATATACAGCCTACTAATTAGCCTCACAAGCTTACTCCTTATAAACCAATTTATTGACAACAGCCTTAACTTCTCATTAGTCTTCTTCTCCGACGCCCTATCCACACCACTACTAATTTTAACTATATGGCTCCTTCCCTTGATACTAATGGCTAGCCAACACCACCTATCAAAAGAAAGCTTAATCCGAAAAAAACTATTTATCACCATGCTAGTTCTACTTCAACTATTCTTAATCATAACATTTACTGCTACAGAACTAATCTTCTTCTATATCCTATTTGAAGCAACACTAGTCCCAACACTCATTATTATTACCCGATGGGGGAACCAAACAGAACGCCTAAATGCCGGCCTCTATTTCTTATTTTATACACTAGCAGGATCCCTCCCCTTACTAGTTGCACTAATCCACCTTCAAAACATAGTGGGTTCCCTAAACTTCCTAATCCTCCAATATTGAGTCCAACCAATACCTAATTCCTGATCTAATATCTTCATATGACTAGCATGTATAATAGCTTTCATAGTAAAAATACCTCTATATGGCCTCCATCTATGACTGCCTAAAGCCCATGTAGAAGCCCCCATTGCAGGATCCATAGTCCTCGCAGCTATCCTACTAAAACTAGGCGGATACGGCATGCTACGAATCACACTACTCTTAAACCCAGTAACTGACTTTATAGCATACCCATTTATTATACTATCACTATGAGGCATAATTATAACAAGCTCAATTTGTCTCCGCCAAACAGACCTCAAATCTCTCATCGCATACTCCTCTGTCAGTCACATAGCACTTGTCATTGTAGCCATCCTTATCCAAACACCCTGAAGCTACATAGGAGCTACTGCCTTAATAATTGCCCATGGCCTCACATCCTCTATACTCTTCTGTCTAGCCAACTCCAACTATGAACGAATCCACAGCCGAACAATAATCTTAGCCCGCGGCCTACAAACACTACTCCCATTAATAGCCACCTGATGACTCCTAGCAAGCCTAACTAATTTAGCACTACCCCCAACAATTAACCTAATTGGAGAATTATTCGTAGTAATATCAACCTTCTCATGATCCAATATTACAATTATCCTAATAGGACTTAATATAGTAATTACCGCACTATACTCCCTCTACATACTTATCATAACTCAACGAGGAAAGTATACATATCACATCAACAACATTTTACCCTCCTTCACACGAGAAAATGCACTTATAGCATTACATATATTACCCCTACTACTACTGTCCCTAAACCCAAAAATCATCTTAGGTCCCCTGTACTGTAAATATAGTTTAAAAAAAACATTAGATTGTGAATCTAACAATAGAAGCCGCCACCTTCTTATTTACCGAAAAAGCATGCAAGAACTGCTAACTCTATGCCCCATGTCTAACAACATGGCTTTTTCAAGCTTTTAAAGGATAGAAGTTATCCGTTGGTCTTAGGAACCAAAAAATTGGTGCAACTCCAAATAAAAGCAATAAACATATTCTCTTCATTTACATTAACAACACTACTTCTACTAACTGTACCCATCATAATAACAAGCTCCAACACCTATAAATCCCCCAAATACCCATCTTATGTAAAAACAACTATTTCATATGCCTTCATCATCAGCATAATCCCTACAATAATGTTTATTCACACAGGACAAGAAATAATAATTTCTAACTGACACTGACTAACTATTCAAACCCTCAAACTATCACTCAGCTTCAAAATAGACTACTTCTCAATAATATTTATTCCTGTCGCACTATTTGTCACATGATCCATCATAGAATTCTCAATATGATACATACATGCAGACCCTTATATTAATCAATTCTTCAAATATCTACTCCTATTCCTCATCACAATACTTATTCTCGTCACTGCAAACAACCTCTTTCAACTATTCATCGGCTGAGAAGGAGTCGGAATTATATCATTCCTACTCATCGGATGATGATACGGACGGACAGATGCAAACACAGCAGCCCTACAAGCAATCTTATATAACCGCATTGGTGACATCGGGTTTATCCTAGCAATAGCATGATTTCTAATAAATCTCAATACCTGAGACCTCCAACAAATTTTTATACTTGAACCGAACCACTCTAACCTGCCCCTAATAGGTCTAGTATTAGCCGCAACTGGAAAATCCGCACAATTCGGACTACATCCATGACTACCCTCCGCAATAGAAGGCCCAACTCCCGTCTCAGCACTACTCCACTCAAGCACAATAGTAGTAGCAGGTATTTTTCTACTAATCCGCTTCTACCCCCTAACAGAAAACAACAAATTCGTCCAATCCATTATACTATGCTTAGGGGCAATCACTACACTATTCACAGCAATATGTGCCCTTACCCAAAATGATATCAAAAAGATTATTGCCTTCTCCACATCTAGCCAACTAGGTCTTATAATAGTAACAATCGGCATCAACCAGCCCTACCTAGCATTCCTTCACATCTGTACCCACGCCTTCTTCAAAGCCATATTATTCATATGTTCCGGCTCTATTATCCACAACCTAAATGACGAACAAGACATCCGAAAAATAGGAGGCCTATTCAAAGCAATACCATTCACCACAACAGCCCTCATCGTCGGCAGCCTTGCACTTACAGGAATACCCTTCCTCACTGGGTTCTATTCTAAAGACCTAATCATTGAATCCGCCAACACGTCATATACCAACGCCTGAGCCCTCTTAATAACATTAATTGCCACCTCTTTCACAGCTATCTACAGCACTCGCATTATCTTCTTCGCACTCCTAGGACAACCCCGATTTCCAGCTTTAATTAATATTAACGAAAATAACCCTCTCCTAATTAATTCAATTAAACGCCTATTAATCGGAAGCCTATTTGCAGGGTTTGTTATCTCTAACAACATTCCCCCCACAACAATTCCCCAAATAACCATACCCTATTATCTAAAAATAATAGCTCTTCTAGTTACAATCCTAGGCTTTATCTTAGCTCTAGAAATTAGTAACATAACCTACAACCTAAAATTCAATTATTCATCAAATACTTTTAAGTTCTCCAATTTATTAGGATATTATCCCACAATTATACACCGCCTAACCCCCTACATAAGCCTACTAATAAGCCAAAAGTCAGCATCCTCTCTTCTAGACCTAATCTGACTAGAAAATATTCTACCAAAATCCATTTCACTAGCCCAAATAAAAATAGCTACCACAATCACAAACCAAAAAGGCTTAATCAAACTATACTTTCTTTCTTTCCTAATCACAATTCTTGTCAGCACTATCCTACTTAATTTCCACGAGTAATCTCCATAATAACTACAACACCAATCAACAGAGACCAACCAGTCACAATAACTAGCCAAGTACCATAACTATACAAAGCAGCAATTCCCATGGCTTCTTCACTAAAAAACCCAGAATCCCCTGTATCATAAATTACCCAATCCCCTAGCCCATTAAACTCAAATACAATCGTCACTTCCTTATCTTTCAATACATACCAAACCATTAAAAGCTCCATTAACATACCAGTGATAAACGCCCCTAAAACAGCCTTATTAGAGACTCAAATTTCAGGATACTGTTCTGTAGCCATAGCCGTTGTATAACCAAATACTACCATTATCCCCCCCAAATAAATTAAAAAAACCATTAACCCTAAAAAAGACCCACCAAAATTTAACACAATACCACAACCAACCCCACCACTAACAATCAAACCTAATCCCCCATAAATAGGTGAAGGTTTTGAAGAAAACCCCACAAAACCAATCACAAAAATAACACTTAAAATAAATACAATGTATATTATCATTATTCTCACATGGAATCTAACCATGACTAATGATATGAAAAACCATCGTTGTTATTCAACTACAAGAACACAAATGACCAACATTCGAAAAACCCACCCACTAATAAAAATTGTAAACAACGCATTCATCGATCTCCCAGCCCCATCAAACATCTCATCTTGATGAAACTTTGGCTCTCTACTAGGTATCTGCTTAATGCTACAAATTCTAACAGGCCTATTCCTAGCAATACACTATACATCCGACACAGCTACAGCATTTTCCTCCGTCACCCACATCTGCCGAGATGTTAACTACGGCTGAATTATTCGATACATACACGCAAATGGAGCATCAATATTTTTTATCTGCCTCTTCATGCATGTAGGACGGGGCCTATATTATGGATCTTATATATTCCTAGAAACATGAAACATTGGAGTAATTCTTCTATTCGCAACTATAGCCACAGCATTCATAGGATATGTCCTACCATGAGGACAAATATCCTTCTGAGGAGCAACAGTTATCACTAATCTTCTCTCAGCAATCCCATACATCGGCACAAACCTAGTCGAATGAATCTGAGGAGGATTCTCAGTAGATAAAGCAACCCTTACCCGATTCTTCGCCTTCCACTTTATCCTCCCATTCATTATCACAGCCCTCGCTATAGTACACCTACTATTCCTCCATGAAACAGGATCTAACAACCCTACAGGAATCTCATCAGATGTAGACAAAATCCCATTTCATCCATACTATACTATCAAGGACGTTCTAGGCGCCCTACTGCTAATCCTAGTCCTATTGCTCTTAGTATTATTCACCCCTGACCTACTCGGAGATCCCGACAATTATACTCCAGCAAATCCACTCAACACACCCCCTCATATTAAACCCGAATGATACTTCTTATTTGCATATGCAATCCTACGATCAATCCCCAATAAACTAGGAGGAGTCCTAGCCTTAGTCATATCCATTTTAATCCTAATCCTCATACCCTTACTCCACCTATCCAAACAGCGAAGCATAATATTCCGACCAATTAGCCAATGCCTATTCTGAATCCTGGTAGCAGACTTACTAACACTCACATGAATCGGAGGACAGCCAGTCGAACATCCATATATCATTATTGGACAACTAGCATCTATTATATACTTCCTACTAATCCTAATCCTAATACCAACAGCCAGCACCATTGAAAATAATCTCCTAAAATGAAGACAAGTCTTTGTAGTACATTAAATACACTGGTCTTGTAAACCAGAAAAGGAGCATAACTAACCTCCCTAAGACTCAAGGAAGAAGCTATAGCCCCACTATCAACACCCAAAGCTGAAGTTCTACTTAAACTATTCCCTGCAAACCACTATCTATCAATATAGTTCCACAAACACCAAGAACTTTTTCAGTATTAAATTTATTAATAAACTAAAAAATTAACACGGGCTTCGCACTCAAAACCCATCAAAGCATAACAGAAGCACATAACCGCACGCAATACGCAAAACCACCCAGAGCACACCCTGCAACACAACACAAAACCATGCGGTGCTCTTCATCAACCTCTATGTGTTACTTACATAAATTTACTTCACTTTCATGCCCGGGTAGGGGTACATAATATTAATGTAATACGGACATACTATGTATATAGTACATTAAATGATTTGCCCCTTGCATATAAGCCAGTACATAAAGTCTATTAATAGTACATAGTACATTATATGTCTATCGTACATGGCACATTTAAGTCAAATCCATCCTTGTCAACATGCGTATCCTGTCCACTAGATCACGAGCTTAACTACCATGCCGCGTGAAACCAGCAACCCGCTTGGCAGGGATTTCTCTTCTCGCTCCGGGCCCATTAATTGTGGGGGTAGCTATTTAATGAATTTTATCAGACATCTGGTTCTTTCTTCAGGGCCATCTCACCTAAAATCGCCCACTCTTTCCTCTTAAATAAGACATCTCGATGGACTAATGGCTAATCAGCCCATGCTCACACATAACTGTGCTGTCATACATTTGGTATTTTTTAATTTTTGGGGATGCTTGGACTCAGCTATGGCCGTCTGAGGCCCTGACCCGGAGCATGTATTGTAGCTGGACTTAACTGCATCTTGAGCATCACCATAATGGTAGGCACGAGCATCACAGTCAATGGTCGCAGGACATAATTATATTGCATCATACACCATACACTCCATATTCCCCCCCCCGTCCATCCCCTTCCCCTTAAATATTTACGACCCTTTTTAACACACTTTTCCCAAGATAGATATTTTAATTTTTCTTACTTTTAATACTCAAATTAACACTTCAGCCAAGGTAAATATATAAGTGCCCATGTCCTCCTTACAGCACACA